TCTATCCCACGGCAGTATACGTATAAAACTCGATCGGATCCTTCCTGAAACATAACCTAGAATCAGATCTTCATTATCTAAAGGAATCCGGAGTGGAAGTGATTCACTAATTAAACCCCCATGAATCTATTTTTGTTCTTTTATTCCAGGTAAAACTTCCTTGACGTATCAACTACTGTAGGGCAGGAGGAGTTCTATTAGACAACCCGTGCTTTTTTATTTTTTTTTCACAAATGGAAAGTTTTGGATACAATTCGGATATCAGACAGATTACCATATATAACACAAAATTTCTCCGCCAATTCCTTCTAGTCGAGCCTCCCGGTCTGTCATTATACCCCGAGAAGTAGAAAGAATTACAATCCCCATCCCGCCTAAAATTCTAGGAATTTGTTGATAGTTAGAATAGATTCGTAGACCGGGTCGACTGATCCGTCGTAAATTTAAAATAGTTCTATATGGTCCTTTCCTATTCCTTCTATGTCGTAGGGTTAAAACCAAAAAATATTTGTTGCTTTCCCGATGTTTCCTTACGTTATCGATAAAACCTTCTCGTAAAAGTATTTTAACAATGTTTTCAGTGATGTTAGTAGATCCTATTCGAATCGTTCCTTTTCTATTCATGTCAGCATTTCGTATCGAGGTTATTATGTCAGCAATAGTGTCCTTACCCATGGTAAACTAAAATTATTGTTGCTCCCGAATTTTGATATAACCAACGTGTTCTTTTTTTTTTACTTAGTAAAGGTATATACGTGAGACACAATCAACTAATAAATCTATGTCATTTAAATCCTCTAATTTAAATACTATAACTATATTGAGGTCTCGTCTTATAATACCTCAGGAGCTAATGAAACTATTTTAGTGAAATTTAACTGTCTCAATTCCCGGGCGATCGCACCAAAAATTCGAGTTCCTTTTGGATTTCCTTCTTGATCAATGACAACTGCAGCATTGTCATCATATCGTATTATCATACCGTTGTCGCGCTTGAGTTCTTGACAAGTACGTACAATTACAGCTCTGATCACTTCTGATCTTTCTAGAGGTGTATTTGGTACTGCTTCCTTGATCACAGCAACAATAACGTCACCAATATGAGCATATCGGCGATTACTAGCTCCTATGACTCGAATACACATCAATTCTCGGGCCCCGCTGTTATCTGCTACATTCAAATGGGTCTGAGGTTGAATCATTTTTTTAATCTCTTCTTTCAATGTAACAAAGGACGAAGAAAAAAAGAAATATTGTTTGTCAAAAAAAAAAGGAAACCGCAATTGTTTTTTTTATTCCCAAGACTTCTTTCCTTTGGTTCTATATTCCTATCCTGAAATAATGAATTGAGTTTTTATAGGCATTTTGGACGCCGCTATTGAAATAGCCTTTCTGGCTATATTTTCGGCTACTCCGCTCATTTCATAAAGTATTCTGCCCGGGTTAACGACAGCTACCCAATACTCGGGGGATCCTTTCCCCGAACCCATACGTGTTTCTGTAGGTCTTACCGTAACTGGTTTGTCTGGAAATATACGTACCCATATTTTTCCACCACGGCGGACATTTCGTGTCATTGCGCGGCGCCCCGCTTCTATTTGTCTAGATGTAATCCAAGCGGGTTCAAGTGCTTGAAGAGCATATCTACCGAAAGAAATGCGATTACCTCGATAAGATATTCCTTTCATTCTTCCTCTATGTTGTTTACGAAATCTGGTTCTTTTTGGGTTATAGTTGATGGTTGTTTATCAATTCCATCTCTACTACAGAACTGGACATGAGAGTTTCTTCTCATCCAGCTCCTCGCGAAAAAAAAATGACTAATAAAATTAAAATCAAGTTTTCGCGGGCGAATATTTACTCTTTCAATATCTATTTCAGTTGTCGGGTTAACTCATGACCTCTCAGAATCAGAATATCAGAATAAAAAGAAATGAAGTGGTCTCTGGTTTGTTCCGCCATCCTACCCGATAAATCATTAGGATTCATTTTCAATAGAATCCTCTGCATTCACGGGTTCCGTCGTCCCCATCGCTTCTCGATTAATGCTTAGGTCTGAATTCTCCAATGGAGCCTTAATTTAAATATTTAAATTTTAAATTCAAATTAAATAATTTTTTAATAATTTTCTATTTATTTAATAATAATAATTTTTTATTTAATAAAAATAAAATATTATATTTAATATTTAATAAAAAAAAAGAAAATTTGTTCTTGAGTCAACCTTCTCAGTCTTTATTGACTTAAGGCTCTTGATTTTTTCTTCGATGAACAGATATTCATCTAATTATTGATGAATCTCTATTGATGCTCTATTACATTGCTCTTTATGAGATGCTTCATAGCATAGACCTTACATATTGGAATCATATATCATTTCATTGCTATTTCTTTTTCTCTCTTTCTCTCATCCTTCTATTTATCCACATACTTTTTTATTTTGCTTCACAATTTCGTCATAATCAGATTGGTTTTTTTCTTTTACTTAATGCAAAAAAGA